ATTAATGAACATGACTATCTTTCTTTCTAGTTCTAGTAATTCCTAATAATGAGATTCTAGATTATAGTGCTTCGAAGTCATTCAAATTTTTATAATTTGAAAAAAGAATCTTTACAAATTACATTTCTAATTAGTAACTTTTATTAATATAGATTTTTTTGTTTTCTTCTTATTAATTATTTTATTTTATATTTGGTTCGGATAAAAAAAAATGAAGTCGATCCAAAATGAAAAGGAGGTTCATGGCCAAGGGTAAAGATATAAGAATTCTAGTGATTTTGGAATGTACCTGTTGTGTTAGAAAGGGTGTCAATAAAGAATCGACGGGCATTTCCAGATATATTACTCAAAAGAATCGACACAATACACCCAATCGATTAGAATTGAGAAAATTTTGTCTCTATTGTCAAAAGTATACAATTCACGGTGAAATAAAGAAATAGATGGAACAGAATGCGTGTGTGATTTTTTCAAGTAGCGGGACTTAACATAACATTAACATATATACAATACAAACCAAATCCTCTTTTGGTCGGATTTTCAATGAAGAATAAAAAAAAAAGATAATTGTATTTTCTATATTATTTTATATATAAGGGATAAACAAACAAGGGATAAGCAAACCATGGATAAATCCAAACAACTTTTTCGTAAATCCAAGCGATCTTTTCGTAGGCGTTTACCCCCAATTGGATCGGGGGATCGAATCGATTATAGAAACATGAGTTTAATTAGTCGATTTATTAGTGAACAAGGTAAAATCTTATCTAGACGGGTGAATAGGTTGACCTTGAAACAACAACGATTAATTACTATTGCTATAAAACAAGCTCGTATTTTATCTTCGTTACCTTTTCGTAATAATGAGAAACAATTTGATAGAGTGGAGTCGATCCCTAGAACTACTAGTCCTAGAACCAAAAATAAATAGATAGACTCTTCAAAACTCCAATCGGAACTCAAGCTCAGATTAATGTTTTGCTCGAAAAACCTAGAATCTATAATCCAGATTGGATTCTTGTGTTATAAAAAAGAAAAAATGGGGAAGCAATCTTTTTTTCTTAAAAGATGTTCGTTTATTCCTACTACTCAAATCTTCATTTCTTTTTCTTCTATCTTCCCGGAGTCCATTCTCCGGGAAATTATGTTTCAATCATTCTTGTTTCTTGTATAGTAGATTCTATTAAGATTCTTTTCTTCCTTTATTTGATTTTTATTTTTGATTGATTATTTTATTGAAAATCATATCAAAACAATTCTTATTTGATAGGGCTATTTGCGCAAGTATTTTACGATTCAGAAGCAATTGTCTCTTGTACAGATTGTGTATGAGTTTGCTATAACTATAGAATACCATTTCCTCGCGAGTTACTGCATTTATACGAGTGATCCACAAACGACGAAAATCTCTCTTTTTCCTGCTCCTATCTCGATGAGAGGAAACCAAAGCTCTCATTCTTTGTTGAGTAGTCGTTCGAGTAAGTCTTGAATGAGCCCCTATAAAGGTTGATGCAAATAAACGAATTTTTTTTCGACGTCTCCGAGCTGTATATCCTCGTTTAACTCTGGTCATTGAATCAAATGAAACTCTCTTGAATAACTAATTGATTTCTCTTCTTTCAGTCACCCTTTTCCTCCGGTCGATTAATAACAAAACGGATTATTCCGATATATAAACTATAAATTCCAATGGCTTTTGCTACTATGACCTTCCCGACCACGATTTTTTTATTCCAGGTATCTCGAAAATGTTACTAAATAAAAAAGAATAGTGGGTTCCCTCGTTTCTATGGCAACTTATAAAACGGTGAGGTCCTCTCTATACACCGGAGCCTCTTATTTCATTTCATCAAATTTTATTGTGAACTTGTATAGTTCACACTCTTTGGCTCTACCTATCTATTTTTCAATTAGAATTATTTTTTCAATTCTAATTAGCTAATTAGAAAGTAATAGATAGTCCTTTTCACAAAAAAGCTATCCATACAGTGACGGCATTTAATTCTGAAAGTTGGCTGGGTAGCTAACCCTGTTAGTCCGTTTTTTCAAGAATAGTAACATAACCTTTTTGCTTCTTATAAATTGATTTCCTCCGCTTAATGGATAACTTTTTGCTACCAATGGAGAATTTATTCTCATTTCAAACGGAGTGATTGGATTTACACCAATAGAAACCATAAATTCCATAACATAAACATAATAGGTCAATGATAGATCTTCATTTTTAGATATTATAAAATAGTCAATTAAATGTCCGTCTTCCACTCTATCTATCCTATTCATTGGTAGTGGTCGTAAATAATTTTTTTTTCATTTCTTCAAACTCATGATCTGAACTAAACGAGTCGCACATACACCCTAGTACATGTTCCTCGACGCTGAGGACATCCTCGAAGAGCGGGAGATTTCGTGACATTTCTTATCGGCTGTCTTGCGTTTCTAATAAGTTGTTTAATGGTTGGCATGTCGTGTCTATAGAATCTCATTCTAGAGAAAATAGAGCGGGTTGGCTTAGATCGATCTTAACCTGATGGTTGATGATTATGAATGATTTCTATTCAATATCAAATCACGGAAAATTCAAATTTGTAAACGGAATTCTATATTTATACGAAATCCTCAGCATTTTCATTTTCGACCGCTACAAGATCAACGATGCCATGAGCTTGGGCTTCTGTTGCTGACATAAAAACATCCCTTTCCATATCTTCGGATATAACCCATAAAGGGTTGCCCGTTCTTTGTACATAAACTTTTGTGAGGGTTTCGCGAAGCTTCAATAGTTCTTCTGCTTCCAGGATAAATTCCCCTGCCTGTGCCTCATAAAAAGAACTAGCAGGTTGGTGAATCATAACCCTGATGATATTGATATAACATCATGAACGGTTCTTCTATCTCTATCTTGCATGATTGAGTTCAAGTAAGGGGAAAGATAAAAAAAACATAGAATTAAACAACCGTACGGGCATCTTTTGTACATTGCATACGGCTCTGCAATGAAATTTATTTTTCGATATAAGAAATTCTATCGAAAAAAAAAATAAATAGAACCCATCCGATCCAAATCGTTAAATGATCCATTTACCACCCTTCCTTTTGTAGTAAAAAAAATACTATGATGGTTCTGTTGCTTTATATATTTATCTCATCTGTGGTTTAGCAATCCCAAAGTTTCTTTTTTATACGATCCAAGAAGGAGAAAATTATTTTTTTTTCCATTTTTTGACTCTTTTTCTCATAACAAAAAGATAAGAAAGAGACTTCTGGTGTGGAAGAAAAATGGTTTGTGACGCTGAAATTTACTCTTGACACATAAGATCAAATTGGGAATAACCCTTATTTCATACTACTATCTCGATACAAAAATCTCATGTTATAAAAAAACAATAATGTTTGTTCATATCGAACTCGAAGTGCCATGCTATTATTACTTATTCTTTATTTTATTTTTTTATTTGATTCATATTTGATACAGCGAAGGCATAGTCTTCTTTTTTTCTCATCTCAAATAAAAACTCATTGGCGCCAAGCGTGAGGGAATGCTAGACGTTTGGTAATTTCTCCTCCGACCAGAATGAAAGATCCCATTGAAGCGGCTAATCCCATGCATATTGTATGTACATCCGGTGACACAAATTGCATAGTATCATAAATGGATATTCCTGGTATTACCCATCCGCCTGGAGAGTTTATAAACAAATAAAGATCCCTAGTATCATCTTCTATGCTTAGATATACCATGATACCAACAAGTTGATTCGAGATCTCGCTATCAACCTCTTGGCCTAAAAAAAGTAATCTTTCTCGATGAAGTCGGTTGATTAGGGCAAAATTTTATCCCTGAAGAACCGTACATGCACCTTTGGATGCATACGGTTCGAAAGAATTGCGAAAAAAAAATCAATGTGTTGATTCCAGTCCTATTTCTTTTTTTTAATTGGCCCCCTTCTCTATATTCTATAATGTAAATGTAGAAAATAAAAAAAAAATTTTTGAACTTATTGAACTAACTTCTTATTGATGTATTCTTTCATCGAAATTCAAATAACGATGTAATTTTCTTGTTCCTGAATGGGCCCTTTTAATTCTTTTAGGTTCTTGTTCTACTCCGGGGGAAGATTTGCCCGAATTACATTTGCGCATATAGAGCAAATGATTTCAGTACCACTTCTTTTTTTTTAATTCGTTTCATACCTTTCCCTAAACTATTCAATGTATTCATCATACTACTCCAAAGGAGTAGTAAATTTTATATTATCCCTATAGTAAGTATAATAATAGCCTATGATATAAGCGGTAATCGTGTAATGTAATCGTGTAATAATATATTACATATAATATATTATATTATAGTTCTATTTTAGTAAGTTAGATTCTATTTCTATTACTACATTTACATTCCCATTCTATTACTTTACTCTTACCATTTATTCTCTGAACGGAGCCTGGATACTTTATTTTCTCAGTTCAAGTAAACCATCAATTATTCTAATTGATAATATGGATCCCCAATAGGAATTATTGTGTTTCACGCTCCGAATTATTGATGGTTAAATCAATACAATATGTAATATATATCTATTGGATTGGGCGAAACATAGAATACTCGATCGGGGGAGATAACGGGGAAATACCATATGACCAATATGTCTGACAAGTCGCACTATACGTCAACCCAAACTGCATCCTCCTCTCCAGGATTCCGAAAAGGTACTTTTGGAACACCAATGGGCATTAAAATAAAGAAAAAATGAAGTACTATACTTTACTTTAATATGGAAACGTAACAATGGCTTTATTGTCTTTATTCTTTTTTATTTATTTTATCTTTTCAAATTATATATATTTTTTTTATTAGAATATACATCGAAATTAGTATCGAAATTAGAAGTGAGAATAGAAATTTTTATCTTTTTATATCTTCTCATATTATATTATCTATATTATATAAAAATTATATAAAAAGATGATAAAATATTCTATTAGATAAATAACTATATAATATATAAAAAAAAACTGAATATTATTCATTCTTATATTCTTTCTTATATTCTAATATCTAATAGAATATTTTATCATTATATAGATAGAATTTAGAATTATAGTATATATAAGTATATATAGGAAGACAGAATGAATAAATAAAAATTGGAACGAATGGGATCGATTGGATCGGCCTATTGTTCGAATGATTTCAAATGATAAACAAGTATCTATGCACTCTTTCCCATAAAAACCTCCCATTGCGTATTGGTACTTATCGGGTATAGAATAAGATCTGTTTCTCTTTGTTATTATGAATAAAAGAAAGGAATACAGATCAATATTAATCCTTTCCTATACAAAATATACCGAATAGGTGAAGTACGTTAAGTACACGGTCTAGTCTTTTCCAATGCGATAAAGTTACATAATGTCTATTTATTTTTCAGAAAGGGGTATTTACATGGGTTTGCCTTGGTATCGTGTTCATACTGTTGTATTGAATGATCCCGGTCGATTGCTTTCTGTCCATATAATGCATACAGCTCTAGTTTCTGGTTGGGCTGGCTCGATGGCTCTATATGAATTAGCGGTTTTTGATCCCTCTGACCCTGTTCTTGATCCAATGTGGAGACAAGGCATGTTCGTTATACCCTTCATGACTCGTTTAGGAATAACCAATTCGTGGGGGGGTTGGAGTATTTCAGGAGGAACTATAACGAATCCAGGCATTTGGAGTTATGAAGGTGTGGCAGGGGCACATATTTTGTTTTCTGGCTTGTGCTTCTTGGCAGCTATCTGGCATTGGGTTTATTGGGACCTAGAAATATTCTCTGATGAACGTACGGGAAAACCTTCTTTAGATTTGCCCAAGATCTTTGGAATTCATTTATTTCTATCGGGAGTGGCTTGCTTTAGCTTTGGCGCATTTCATGTAACAGGCTTATATGGTCCTGGAATATGGGTGTCTGATCCTTATGGACTAACTGGAAAAGTACAATCTGTAAATCCAGCGTGGGGTGCGGAAGGGTTTGATCCTTTTGTTCCGGGGGGAATAGCTTCTCATCATATTGCAGCAGGTACATTGGGCATATTAGCAGGTCTATTCCATCTTAGTGTCCGTCCGCCTCAACGTCTATATAAAGGATTACGCATGGGTAATATTGAAACTGTGCTTTCCAGCAGTATTGCTGCTGTTTTTTTTGCAGCTTTCATTGTTGCTGGAACTATGTGGTATGGTTCAGCAACTACCCCAATCGAATTATTTGGCCCCACTCGTTATCAGTGGGATCAGGGGTACTTCCAGCAAGAAATATATCGAAGAGTTGGGGCCGGACTAGCCGAAAATCTGAGTTTATCGGAAGCTTGGTCTAAAATTCCCGAAAAATTAGCTTTTTACGATTATATTGGTAATAATCCAGCGAAAGGGGGATTATTCAGAGCAGGTTCAATGGATAGCGGGGATGGAATAGCTGTTGGGTGGTTAGGGCACCCCGTATTTAGAGATAAAGAAGGGCGCGAACTCTTTGTACGTCGTATGCCTACTTTTTTTGAAACATTTCCGGTAGTTTTGATAGATGGAGACGGAATTGTGAGGGCCGATGTTCCTTTTAGAAGGGCAGAATCCAAGTATAGTGTTGAACAAGTAGGGGTAACTGTTGAATTCTATGGTGGCGAACTCAATGGAATCATTTATAGTGATCCTGCAACTGTTAAAAAATATGCTAGACGCGCCCAATTAGGTGAAATTTTTGAATTAGACCGGGCTACTTTGAAATCCGATGGTGTTTTTCGTAGCAGTCCAAGGGGTTGGTTCACTTTTGGACACGCTACGTTTGCTTTGCTTTTCTTTTTCGGACACATTTGGCACGGTGCCAGAACCTTGTTCAGAGATGTTTTTGCCGGTATTGATCCAGATTTGGATGCTCAAGTAGAATTTGGAGCATTCCAAAAACTCGGAGATCCAACTACAAGGAGACAAGCAGTCTGATACAAAATGACTTTGTTATCTTTTACCTCTCTTTTTTTTTTTTATTTTATTATAGTTAGAAGATTTAGATAGAGTCTTTCTATTTCTAATTTAGCTATTTCTAATTTAGTAATTTATACTAATTTATTAATTTATATAATGAAGCTAGAATTTATATTTTCGATATTAATTGAATCTATTATCTATTTCATATTCAATATTTTTTAATATTTATAATAGAAGATATTAGAATAATATTGAAAAATGAGAGATAGAATCTATTGAATAGTAATAATAATTGACTATACTATATAGTATATATAGTAATAGTATATATAGTAAGACTCACTATCTCACTATAGAATATATAGTTATATACTAATATAGTCTCTTTATATATAGAGAATCTGGTAATAGTAAATTGAGTAAATTATCAATTGAAATTTACAATTTATTTAGTAAATGATCCAAAATGAATAGGTGTGGAAGCTATAATTGTAAACCACGATCGAATCTATGGAAGCATTGGTTTATACATTCCTCTTAGTTTCGACTTTAGGGATAATATTTTTCGCTATCTTTTTTCGAGAACCACCTAAAGTTCCAACTAAAAAAATAAAATGATTTTTCATTATTTACATTGAAGTAACGAGCCCCCCATATTCATATTGGGGGGCTCGTTACTTCAACTAGTCCCCATGTTCTTCGAAGGGATCTCTTAATTTTTGAGAGGGTTGCCCAAAAGCAGTATATAAGGCGTACCCAGTAAAGCTTACAAGTAAACCGGATATGGAGATGGCGACTAGGGTTGCTGTTTCCATTTTTTTTTTTTCGAAAATTTCAAGATCACAATGGATCGCGATAATGCCGTTTATTTATAACTACAACGAAATGGTATACAAAGTCAACAGATTACAACCCATGATGAAAGAGGATTTATGGCTACAAAAACCGTTGAGAGTAGTTCGAAATCTGGGCCAAGACGAACTGGCGTAGGGAGTTTATTGAAACCATTGAATTCGGAATATGGAAAAGTAGCTCCAGGATGGGGGACTACACCACTTATGGGAGTCGCAATGGCTCTATTTGCAATATTTCTATCTATTATTTTGGAAATTTATAATTCATCCGTTTTACTGGATGGAATTTCAATGAATTAGTTCATAAAAACTAGGACTTCCTGGTTTTTTAATCAAAAAAGATTATTTTACTTAGACTTACTTAATGCTTAAAATACTTAATACTTCAACTTAAGATTACTTAAGACTTGGATTTATAGACCATTCTGGTAGTTCGATCGTGAAATTTATTTGTTTCGATATTTCATTTCCGGAATATGAGCGTGTGACTTGTTATAATTGATCCTATTGATAATACAGAGAATGGATCTGTCATCTCTATCAAGATGATTCTACTTCGTCAGATATTTATTCTAGTCTCTGGAGCACGGACTATATAGAATAGATAAAGAAAATAAATATTTGAACTATGATTCATACCTATTATTCAGATCTCGCAACCGGACTAAAAAAAAAGGGGGGGAAATAGGTCTTTTCTAAATAAAATAAAACAATTTTTTTCTTTTGACCGAAAGAAAACTCTTTCTCTAGATTTTATTGAGTCATTACATTCATTGAATTAAGTGATGATCAAATGGTTTTTACTCAGAGAACCTTTGAGTTTAGCTTCGGCTTTCTTAAATCATCGTGGTTCTAGTATGAATCTGAGGTTTCAATTGATTCATAGGGTCTCAACAAGAGAATTCCTAAAAAAAAAAAAAAAAAATAGGTAAGAGAAGATTCAAAAGGCCTGTCACGATTCACATAAATAAAGACGGATGAGCCAACTTGAGATTTTATTTCTTGGCATTATCATCACAAAGAAGAGATTCCGAATTTTTCTTACTTCGCTTCGTATCTTTGGGTCAAATCGAGTCAAGAGGTTAAGCTCCAAGAAGTTGAAAACTATCTATTCTATATCCGTTGAAACCAGTATTTGTGTGTTTTGCCTTGAGCCGTACGAGATGAAATTCTCATATACGTCTCTCGGAGGGGGAATCTTTATTGGATTACCTATCTCAATAAAGTATATGATTGGTTCGAGGAACGTCTCGAGATTCAAGCGATTGCAGATGATATAACCAGTAAATATGTTCCTCCTCATGTCAACATATTTTATTGTCTAGGGGGGATTACGCTTACTTGTTTTTTAGTACAAGTAGCTACGGGTTTTGCTATGACCTTTTACTATCGTCCAACCGTCACAGAGGCTTTTTCCTCTGTTCAATACATAATGACTGAAGCCAACTTTGGTTGGTTAATTCGATCAGTTCATCGATGGTCAGCAAGTATGATGGTTCTAATGATGATCTTACACGTATTTCGTGTGTATCTTACGGGTGGGTTTAAAAAACCCCGCGAATTAACTTGGGTTACAGGGGTAGTTCTGGCTGTATTGACCGCATCTTTTGGCGTAACTGGTTATTCCTTACCTCGGGATCAAATTGGCTATTGGGCAGTCAAAATTGTAACAGGCGTGCCTGAGGCTATTCCTATAATAGGATCACCTTTGGTAGAATTATTACGTGGAAGTGCCAGTGTGGGCCAATCCACTTTGACTCGTTTTTATAGTTTACATACTTTTGTATTGCCTCTTCTTACTGCCATATTTATGTTAATGCACTTTCCAATGATACGTAAGCAAGGTATTTCGGGTCCTTTATAGAGAAGACATATCATATATATTTGTAATTTATCATATCGGGGAGGAACAAGAGTATTTCATTGCTACAAATATGGATTATTGAAAAATAAGGCATATTATTTGGATACTTCTCTTCAATTTTTAAGTATTTTCTTGTTTATTTGATACGAATAGTTGAAGTATATTTTCCTAAAAGAGGATGGATTATGGGAGTGTGTGACTTGAACTATTGATTGGTCCATGCAGATATATGATTTTATCTGCCACGTTGGAATTTACAACCCGATGTGTCTCCGCATCCAACCATCACGTAAGTCCCTTTATGTAGCATAGGATAGGCTGGTT